AGACCAGGACCTTTTATCATGACTTCTGCTCGTTGCATACCTTGATCTACTACTTTACGAATAGCGTTTCCTGCTGCGGTTTGAGCAGCAAACGGCGTCCCTCTTTTTGCCCCTTTGAACCCGCAAGTGCCAGCGGAGGCCCAAGAAACCACTCGACCTCGTACATCTGTAACAGTCACAATGGTATTGTTAAAACCGGCTTGAACATAAATAACCCCTTTTGGTATTTTACGTGCACTCTTACGTGAATTAATACGCCTATTCCTATGTGAACCAATTCTTGGGATGGGTTTTGCCATATTTTATTGTCTCATAAATATGAGTCAGAGATATATGGAGATATCCATTTCATGTCAAAACAAATCGTTTCTTTTTTTTTTTTTATTTGTACATCGAGTTCGTTAGAAAGTCTCTTTTATTAGTAGACTGATTATCCTTGTCGTTGTTTATGTTTAGGGTTGGAACAAATTACTATAATTCGTCCCCGCCTACGAATTAGTCGACATTTTTCACAAATTTTACGAACGGAGGCTCTTATTTTCATATTTTGCATTCCTTACTTTAATTCCGAATCCATTTCTTGGAAGAAAATAAGTTTCTTGAAATTGTCAATCTCGTATTCCGGAATGGAGAAGTGGAAAAACAACTTAATCGGTTGAATCCTTGTTACGGAGTCTATAAATTATACGTCCTCTGGTTGAATCATAACGGCTTACTTCAATTTTAACTCTATCCCCCGGCAGGATTCGTATAAAACTACGGCGTATCCTTCCTGAAACATAACCTAGAATCAGATCCTCATTATCTAAACGAACCCGGAACATGCCGTTAGGAAGTGATTCAATAATTAAACCTTCATGAATCGATTTTTCTTCTTTCATTCCAGGTAAAACCCCTTTAAAGTATCAACTAATGGAGGAGGAGTGATATTAGGCAACCCGTCCTTTCTCTTTTTTTCCAAAATAGGAAATTTCACATCCAATTCGTATATCAGAGGGATTACCATATATAACATAAAATTTCTCCGCCAATTCTTTCTAGTCGAGCCTCTCGGTCTGTCATTATACCTCGAGAAGTAGAAAGAATTAGAATCCCCATTCCGCCTAAAATTCTAGGAAGTCGTTGATAGTTCGAATAGATTCGTAGACCAGGGCGGCTGACCTGTTTTAAATTTAAAAATCTTGTATACGGCCCTTTCCTATTTCTTCTATGCCGTAGAGTTGAAACCAAAAAATATTTGTTTTTTTCCTGATGTTTTCTCACGTTTTCGATAAAACCTTCTCGTAAAAGTATTTTAACAAAGGTTTCCGTGATTCTAGTCGATGTTATTCGAACCGTTCCTTTTCTATTCATATCAGCATTTCGTATCGAGGTTATTATATCGGCAATGGTGTCCCTACTCATGATGTCCTAAAATTTGTGGTGCTCCGAATTTTTATATAATCAACATGTTTTTCTTAGTTTATTCTTTTTATTTTATGTAAAAAGGAAAGGTATATACGTGATACACAATCTACTGCTCGATTTCATTCAAATAGCCTACTATTCTCGTGGTTTATAATACCTCGGGAGCTAATGAAACTATTTTTGTAAAGTTTAATTGTCGCAATTCTCGGGCAATTGCACCAAAAACTCGAGTTCCTTTTGGATTTCCTTTTTGATCAATAATAACCGCAGCATTGTCATCATATCGTATGATCATACCGTTGTCGCGTTTGAGTTCTTTGCGGGTACGCACAATTACAGCTCGGATCACTTCGGATCTTTCTAAGGGCATATTTGGTATTGCTTCTTTTATCACAGCAACAATAATGTCGCCAATATAAGCATATCGACGATTGCTAGCTCCTATGATTCGAATACACATCAATTCTCGAGCCCCGCTGTTGTCTGCTACATTCAAATGGGTCTGAGGTTGAATCATATCATTTTTGAATCTTTCAATGCAAAGGCGAAAAAAGAAAAAGAAATATTATTTGTCCAAAACAAAAACTGGCGGGTGTTTTTTTATCCCACCGTTTCTTTCTACATTCCTATTCTGAAACTGAAATAAGAAATTGAGTTCGTATAGGCATTTTTGATGCTGCTATTGAGATAGCTTTTCGGGCTATTTTTTCTGTTACTCCGCTTATTTCATAAAGTATTCGACCTGGTTTGACAACAGCTACCCAATATTCGGGGGATCCTTTCCCCGAACCCATACGTGTTTCCGCAGGTCTTACTGTAACTGGTTTGTCTGGAAATATACGTACCCATAGTTTTCCACCACGACGCGCATTTCGTGTCATTGCCCGTCGTCCTGCTTCTATTTGTCTAGATGTAATCCAGGCGGGTTCAAGTGCCTGAAGAGCATATCTGCCGAAACAAATACGATTACCTCGATAAGATATTCCCTTCATTCTTCCTCTATGTTGTTTACGGAATCGAGTTCTTTTGGGGTTCTAGTGGATGGTTCTTTTTCAATTCCATCCCTATTGCAGAACCGGACATGAGAATTTCT